GTAGGAAATATCGACAAATTCATGCAAAGTTTAAAGAAAAAAGGTAAATTATTTTATTTTAATCTCAATCACATTTTAATATCAGAATAGTGGGTAGAGTTATGATTCAATAGGTCAGGTCCACTTATTTTTTCATTTGTTGATTTATAATTTTGTTATTCTAAACAATTTTAGTGAAAAAAAAAAAATAATTAAAAATCTAAATATTTACTGATTCGACAGACCGCTTATACGATTATTATTATTTAGTCATTATAATGAAGATTAGTTCAACTTTATAATATAATTATATATTAGATATCAACAAAAACTCTATTCCGCGTGCAAATATGATGGTTTTTTTTATGAAACACCTCAAAAGAGCCCCTTATCGGATTTGAACCGATGACTTACGCCTTACCATGGCGTTACTCTACCACTGAGTTAAAAGGGCCCTTTCATATATTTAAAATATATATTAAATATTATATATAGTTAATTCTTGGCTGAGTCACCACTTATAGCTATTCTATAATAGAAATATAATATACATAGAAAATATATTAAATTAAGTTATTATATTATATTCTATATTATACGACTTACATATACATAAGTAGGCAGCTAGCCGCTCGTTTCTAAATGCGATATATGGGGTTTGTTTACCTTAAACCTCCTTTTTTTGAGTAGCTAAAGCACGTCCTGAACGGATACTTTGAATTATCTATTATTTAGATTTCTTCCGCTAATTTAATAAATTTAATCTTTTATATTAATTTTATATTAAGAATAAAAAAATTAGAACGGATTTTTTTATAGTTTTATAGTTTATAGATTTAATATCTAATGGTTTGAATGAATTATTAAAAAAATGAAATGAAAAAAAATTGGATGTAATCATGTAAGACGGAAAGACCCCTTGAATCTAAGAATCTAATTATTGTTATTTAAATTTTAATAATAATATATATTAGATTCGATTATATTGACAATTTCAAAAAACTGTTCATACTATGAACATAATATGATGGCAGTTGGGTACGTATGCCCCCATCGTCTAGCGGTTCAGGACATCTCTCTTTCAAGGAGGCAGCGGGGATTCGACTTCCCCTGGGGGTAGGGTACTACGAAAGGAAGTTGCTCGTGGATTATCAATAAGCCTAATCAATAAACCTATAATTGAATAGATTCTTCCTGGGTCGATGCCCGAGCGGTTAATGGGGACGGACTGTAAATTCGTTGGCAATATGTCTACGCTGGTTCAAATCCAGCTCGGCCCAAAAGCTCTCTCATCCATTATTTAGATGAAGATATTTGTCCTCCCGAAACGGCCAACATGCGGAATAAAAGAGTCGATTTTTCTGTTTTTCATTTGTTGTGGGAAATTTAAATAATGATCTAGATCATTATCTAGATTCGTCCTATGGGATAATTTAAACTAAAGAAAATTAACTAGTAATTCGTGTTGTTCTCACTCAAGTACATATTCATACAGAGATCCGTATATCACTAATAACTCCCTTCTATAATTATAAGACAAAAATTTGAACTCTAAATGATTGGAATCAAACCATAAAAAAGGATATTGTATACCTTAGTTCCTTGGGATTGTAGTTCAATTGGTTAGAGCACCGCCCTGTCAAGGCGGAAGCTGCGGGTTCGAGCCCCGTCAGTCCCGACGGATCCAATAACCAAAGATCAAACAAGTATCTCATGTTTCTTTTTAGACCCTGTGTAATGTAATAATAAAAAAAATTAATTTTAGACTAGAATTTAAGTTCTATCAAAAAAAGAGCAAAAACTAAAAAAAAATGACAAAAAAAAAAGAAAGGTATTTTAGAACTTAACCCCCTGTAGTCTGTTTTTCATATATTATTTTTTTTTAGTCTAAAAGAAAAAGAAACGTGGTCAGACTTCGGTAGATGATTGATTGTACAAATTTAAAAGAATGATATCTTGATTCGATCACGAATTCTATAATATATTTTTTCAGTATGGATAAAAGATTATCCTATGTTATACTATTCAATTTGCGACGGCGAATTGATATGATAGTTCATATATTGTTATTCATGATATTAATCCTATTCGATATCATCAAAATGGAATACATATATTCCATATAAATTTACAGGTGACATTTTTATCATCTCTAGGGGATTAAATCCCGAGTTATTGCGAACTAAAAAAATGGTGAAATTATGGAAGTAAATATTCTTGCATTTATTGCTACTGCGCTCTTCATTCTAGTTCCTACTGCTTTTCTACTTATCATTTATGTAAAAACGGTCAGCCAAAATGATTAGTTTGACTGAAAATGGACTTCTTCGTTCTTTATCGCAGGCTAGAATCATCAGTATTTGATTCGATTTGGTAGTAATATGGTAGAAAGAAATTTTTTTTTCTTTCTACCATACTATTTTTATGATTTTTTAGTTATTATTATATTTTTAGTTTTTTTTTGTCGTGTATAAAAAAGTTGTACTATACTACAAATTTAAAATTTTTAATATTGACTAATCTATATTGTATCCTATATATGTTATGTACATATTGATCCTAATTCTATTGTTTTGCTACATCTATTTGATCTATTTGTATTGATAGTGATTCTGATCAATCTAAAATAATCGAAAGGCAACTCTGACTTTTATTTTACAGCTCAAATTATTATATAAAAAAAAAATACTAGGGAAAGAATCAAAGAAAGAAACATGGGCATTTAAAAAATATCTGTTTGATTAACATTAGTATCTTTATACTTTATGGAGTGATCTAAAAAACAATTTATAAGGTTTTATTCCCCAACTAAAAAATAAATTAGTTAAAATTAGCAAAGTTAAGTAGTCTTTCTAGAGTCCACTTCTTCCCCATACTACAAGTGAAAGAGAAAATGTAAAGACTACCATTAAAGCAGCCCAAGCGAGACTTACAATATCCATGTGAATTTTGTCCCCTATTTCTATGAATATGAAGGAATTATTCCATTATTGTTTACTAATAATAGTGAAATCAAGGGTACAGAGTCAAAAAATTTTTAAAACTATTTCTTAATTTAATGAACCAACCCAAAAAATTAACGTACATATAAAAAATTCCTACATAATTTTTACCCGGTTACTGAAAAGGGGTTTTGTAATAATTGAATACCTAAGTACTAAAGTACTAAGATATTTTTTTTAGTTTGTATACAAATTATATTTCGCTTTTCTGCCATTACTAATTTAGTTAGTATATTACCTCGCACCGAAGTGGCTCCAATAGAAGTGTAAGGGAATCGAGACGTTTTGATAGCCCTGACACTCCTAATGCTTATTATTTAATAAAAAAAAATTTTCCTTGAATTCGAGATACAAAGCTTTAGAGCCCACTAGATGCTTAGAATCAAGTACGTATCAAAAGACCCTAAGGGATTAGGATATTTTTTTTTTTTTTTTTTAGAATTAGGCGACACCCGGATTTGAACTGGGGAATAAAGGATTTGCAGTCCTCCGCCTTACCACTCGGCCATGCCGCCAAAACAAAATATATATGAAAAGATTTCCTTTTGTATTGTACTTGCGTTTTGAATCCCATTTCCTTAATTCCCTTCCTACTAACAAAAAAACTTTTTTCCATATCCCCAAAAAATATGGACTTTCAAAAAAGTAAAAAGTCATAAAAAATTGGAACCATTAACTATTTTGAAATTCATGAACGAGTCTTGGATTCTGACTTCAAATCATGTTTCCCTAATGACATAAGAAAATCTAAGTAGTAACTAATAATTATTATTGTGTCTTTTCAATAAAAAAATTTTTATTTTTCTCAATTTCGATTATAACAACAATTATGCCTATATGTAAACCCCGGAACCATAATAGAAATTACACAGAGCCTATCTTATATATGATATATAGAAGATATTAGGACACGGATCTAAATTTAACGCTTTGCTTTACAATATAAATAAGCCTATATTAAGAATTAAGATTAAAAATTTTACGAAATAGTACTAAAATAGATCTTGTCTCCGTAAATAGGTTTTTTTAACAAAAACCTATTAAGTAAAAAAAAACTCTATATTGTTTCTGATTATTTTTATCTCGGTAAAGGGATCAAATCCTGTGATCTCTTTATCCAATCAGAGTAATATTATAATAATGGTATAAATGGAATCGAATTAAAGAAATCGAATTAAGCAGCATAATTCTTTTAAACAGAATGTTTTATCAACCTCTTTACTCTTGTATCCGTTGAAAATTTAAATTTGAGTATGAGTAGTAAATTTTATCTATTCCTCCTTTGATACGTATTTAATACATTCCATATATATGGAATGTATGTGTAAAATTTTATGTGATTTAGTAAACAGAATATAAATTCCATCCGAGCTAGATCGATCTTTATTCAATAAAGAATGAGCAAAAAGTGGGATTTTTAAACAAATGAGAAATTGGGTTAAAATGTTACGAGAGGGAAATGAACTGATGTCTACAATACCCGGGTTTAATCAGATACAATTTGAAGGATTTTGTCAGTTCATTGATCAGGGCTTACCGGAAGAGCTTTATAAGTTTCCAAAAATTGAAGATACAGATCAAGAAATTGAATTTCAATTATTTGTTGAAACATATCAATTGGTAGAACCCGTGATAAAAGAAAAGGATGCTGTGTATAAATCACTTACATATTCTTCTGAATTATATGTATCCGCAGGATTAATTTGGAAAACCGGCCGGGAGATGCAAGAACAAACAATTTTGATTGGAAACATCCCTCTAATGAATTCCCTGGGAACTTTTCTAGTAAATGGAATATACAGAATTGTGATCAATCAAATATTGCAAAGCCCCGGTATTTATTACCGGTCGGAATTGGACCATAATGGAATTTCGGTCTATACCGGCACCATAATATCAGATTGGGGAGGAAGATCAGAATTAGAGATTGATAGAAAAGCAAGGATATGGGCTCGTGTAAGTAGGAAACAGAAAATATCTATTCTAGTTCTATCATCAGCTATGGGTTCGAATCTAAAA